CAAGAAAAATTCCCGCTGCTACCATGGTAGCAGCATGTATGAGAGCTGAAATAGGAGTGGGTCCTTCCATAGCATCCGGTAACCATACATGAAGGGGGAATTGCGCCGATTTAGCAATTGCGCCGGAAAATAATAAGAAGGCACACAAAGTAACAAATAAAAAATTAACCTCATTATTATAAATTAAGTTATTGAATATTTCGAACAAATCCCGAAATTCAAAACTGCCTGTTATCCAATAAAGACCTAAAATTCCTAATAATAAACCAAAATCCCCTACGCGATTAGTTATAAACGCTTTTTGACAAGCATTGGATGCAATAGGTCGTGTGAACCAAAAACCTATTAATAGATAAGAACACATTCCAACCAATTCCCAAAAAATATAAATTTGTATCAAATTAGAACTAGTAACTAATCCCAACATTGAAGTATTGAAAAAACTCATATAAGCAAAAAATCTCAAATAGCCTTGATCATGAGACATATAACTGTCACTATAAATAAGAACCATAATTCCAACTGTAGTAATTAATATTGATAAAATAGAAGTAAGTGGGTCGATCAAGTACCCAAATTCTAAAGAAAAATCATTATTGATGGTCCAAGACCATACATATTGATAGATAAAACTGCTATTTATTTGCTGAATCGACAGATTGGTCGAAAAAACCATAACTATACTTAACAATAAAACACTTAGAAAAGCCCCCATACGACGAAGTTTTTTTGTTGCTGCCGGAAAAAGTGGGAGTCCCGCTCCTATTAACATAGGGACTGGAAGTATAACGAAGGGTATAATCCATGAATATTGGTATATATGTTCCATAAAAAAATCTTATTATTTTGAATTAATAATTAATTGTTTCTTGTTTATGATTCATCAGCTCTTATCTCTTTTTAATTTTAAAGGGGACAGTCAAGCAATAAAAAAATAAAGATATGCAAAACTTAAATAGAAGTTTCATTTTTAATTATTCTGAATCTTTTCTAAATACTTCACATATTCAAATTAAGAAGTTAGAATTGGTCAAATGATATGGCGAAGATACTAGTGAAAAAAACTGCTTCTTCTAAAGAAAATGAAAATTTCATTTATTATTATTATGGATTGCAAAAATCTATATATATACATAGAGAAAAGAAAAAATTATAGAGAAAAGAAAAAATTACTCAATTTTTTTTACATAGGATGTCTTTTAAAAAATCATATATTTTTTAACAAATTAACTAATAGTCTCAGTCGAATTTGAATTTGAAAATTGAATTTCAATTAGGTATCTTTTTTCTTCAAACTTGACAAATTTCTAGAAAAAAAAAAAGATTAAAGTTTTTTTATTTATTAGGATAAATAAGGTTTAGGTTCTTAAACTTTTTGATGTATTTTATTACATGTATATTATTACATGTATAAATGTAGTATAGACAGAAATATAAACAGAAATATAAGCGGACAGGTTTTTTTTCTGAACAAAGTATAATTTAGAGACTAAATAGATAGATAATGAATAGTAAAAAACGATTTTTTTTGAACAATAGATGTCTTTCACATTCAACTATAACAATAAGTAAACTCTTTTTTTTTTTTGAATGGCAGTTCCAAAAAACGTACTTCTAGATCAAAAAAGCATAATCGAAAAAACATTTGGAAAAGAAAGGGATATTGGGCAGCATTGAAAGCCTTTTCATTAGCAAAATATCTTTCTACTGGTAATTCAAAAAGTTTTTTGTGCGACAAATAAAAAATCAAACCTTGGACTAATCTGACTCGACTTGACATGCGAAAAGGTCTAATTTCGTTTATCATTTTTAATTTCTATTCTAAATTTCTATTTCTAATAGAAAATAAAAAAAAAAAAATTGGTTATTATGATTTCGAGCAAGCCGCTATGGTGAAATCGGTAGACACGCTGCTCTTAGGAAGCAGTGCTAGAGCATCTCGGTTCGAGTCCGAGTGGCGGCATAACATCTTTTAATTTTCAAAAGGATACAATAAATCCTATAATGAATTCAATTCCTGATTTCAATTTTGTATGTATAATTGAGGTCCCCTTTTTTATTATTTTTATGATATTTTCGACTTTAGAACATATATTAACTCATATATCTTTTTCAGTCGTTTCAATTGTAATTCTAATTCATTTGATAACCTTATTAGTTAATGAATTCGTAGGACTATATGATTCGTCAGAAAAGGGCATGATAACTATTTTTTTCTGTATAACAGGATTATTAATTACTCGTTGGATTTATTCGGGACATTTACCAATAAGTGATTTATATGAATCATTAATATTTCTTTCATGGGGTTTCTCCATTATTCATATAGTTCCATATTTTAAAAAACATAAAAATTATTTAAGCATAATAACCGCGCCAAGTACTTTTTTTACCCAAGGCTTTGCTACTTCGGGTCTTTTAACTGACATGCATCCGTCCGAAATCTTAGTACCTGCTCTCCAATCCCAGTGGTTAATGATGCACGTAAGTATGATGGTAGTGGGCTATGCAGCTCTTTTATCTGGATCATTATTATCAGTAGCACTTCTAGTAATTACATTTCGAAAAATAATAAGAATTTTTGATAAAAGCAATAATTTATTAAATGATTCATTTTCCTTTGGGAAGATCCAAGACATGACGGAAAGAAGCAATGTTTTAAGAAATGCTTTTTTTCTTTCTTATAGGAATTATTACAGGTTTCAATTGATTCAACAATTAGATCATTGGGGTTATCATATTCTTAGTATAGGGTTTATCTTTTTAACCATAGGTATTCTTTCGGGAGCAGTCTGGGCTAATGAAGCATGGGGGTCCTTTTGGAATTGGGACCCAAAGGAAACTTGGGCATTTATTTCTTGGACCATATTCGCGATTTATTTTCATACTCGAACAAATAAAAATTTGGAAGGTTTAAATTCCGCAATTGTCGCTTCTATCGGCTTTCTTCTAATCTGGATATGCTATTTTGGGGTTAATTTATTAGGAATAGGACTACATAGTTATGGTTCATTTATATTAACATCTAATTGAATTGAAAATTGAAGAAAGGGTTTGACGAATACAAGCATAGGACAGCCTAGCATATATACATATATATAAGAAACCCGGGGGAGGCCGCTGAGAACTTTTTGAATCAAGTAATGGAGTGATTCAAAAAGTTCTCACAAATACAAATGCCAAACATATCTAATTACAATTCAGTTTTTATATAGTAAGAGAAGTTTTTTTTTCATTGTATAACGATTTTTCATTTTTAAAAATCATAGGATTACTTTTTAATTTTTTTTTTTGTTTTATTATTTATAAAAACTACCTATAAAAATAATTAGATAAAATAGCTTCAACCTTGTCAACTGATAATGAGAAAACGAAATCCGGATAAATACCAATACCTATTACAGGCAGGAGAATAGAGATCGAAAGAAATAACTCTCGTGGTCCAGAATCAAACAAATACCAGTTTTGGACATTAAACAGCTTGTATCCATAGAACATCTGGCGCAACATAGATAATAAATAAATAGGAGTTAATATCATTCCAACTGCCATTCCAAAAGTAATTAGTATTTTTGGCATTAAAAGATATTTTTGGCCGATAATTATTCCAAAAAATACTATCAATTCCGCAAAAAAACTGCTCATGCCCGGTAATGCAAGGGAGGCTAGTGATAAGATACTGAACATCATGAATATTTTTGGCATTAGGGTAGCTATTCCACCCATTTCGTCAAGATAAACAAGACGTATTCTATCATAACTCGTTCCTGCCAAGAAAAAAAGTGCAGCGCCAATAAATCCATGTGATATTATTTGTAAAATGGCTCCATTGAGTCCCATATCGCTTATAGAGCAAATTCCTATAATTATGAAACCCATATGAGATACAGAAGAATAGGCTATTCTTTTTTTTAAATTTCGTTGACTAGAAGATGTTGAAGCTGCATAGATTATTTGCATTGTGCCCACTATTATTAACCAGGGAGAAAATATAGAATGAGCGTGGGGTAAGAATTCCATATTGATTCGAACCAATCCATACGCTCCCATTTTTAATAAAATTCCGGCTAGAAGCATACAAGTACTGTAATGTGCTTCTCCGTGGGTGTCTGGTAACCATGTATGTAAGGGGATAATCGGTGATTTGACAGCAAAAGCAATAAGAAATCCAATATAGAATAGTATTTCCAGGGCCACAGGATATGATTGATTGGCTGATGTTTCAAAATTGAATGTTGGTTCATTGGAAGCATATAAAGCGATACCCAAGGCTCCCATTAATAAAAAAACAGAACTTCCTGCAGTATACAAAATAAACTTTGTAGCTGAATACAGACCTTTCTTACCCCCCCATATGGATAGAAGTAGATAAACGGGAATTAATTCTAACTCCCACATAATAAAAAAAAGTAAAAGATCTTGAGAAGAAAATAATCCTATTTGACCACTATACATTGCTAACATCAGAAAATGGAATAACCGGGAATCCCGAGTAACTGGCCGAGCCGCTAAAGTAGCTAAAGTGGTGATAAATCCTGTCAGTAAAATAGGGCCTAGAGAAAGTCCATCTATTCCCAATCTCCAATAAAAATCAAAAAAATGGATCCATTTATAATCCTCTGTTAGTTGGATTAATGGATCGTCTAATTGGAAATAATAAGAGAATACATAGGTCATTAAAAGCAGTTCTAATATACATATACATATAGTATACCATCGAATTATCTTATTTCCTCTATGGGGGAAAAAGAAAATTAAGGACCCCGTAGATATTGGTAAAACTACAAATATTGTTAACCAAGGAAAAGAATTCGTGGTAAAGACAAGATAGACTTGGACCAGAAAAACCCGTGCTCAAAAAAAATCTATTTTTTTATTATTTTTTTTTTTGAGTACGGGTTTTTATCGGTAAACAAAAAATCAAATGGATTCACGTGAGTTTTTCTGAAAAATATCAATAAGCTAGACCCATGCTTCGAGTTGTTTCATGCCATAAATAAACTCGAACACTCAAGAAATCCGTTGGACAGGCGGATTCACATCTTTTACAACCGACACAGTCCTCTGTTCTTGGAGCAGAAGCAATTTGCTTAGCTTTACATCCGTCCCAAGGTATCATTTCTAGTACATCCGTGGGGCAGGCCCGGACACATTGAGTACACCCTATACATGTATCATAAATCTTTACTGAATGTGACATTGGATTTATAAATTTTTTTTTTGAACGTCATAAATTTTCGATCTAGTAAATTTCTAAATGAATCATATATTTAGACACCAGATGAATCAATGATTTACCAGAATTTTTCTATTCAATTCTGGGTCGACTCATGAGATAAAACCAAGATACTTTAATTTCTTATGTTTTTGCAAACATGATCAGATACGTAACGTATCATACATGCCAATTCGAATTGATGAATATGAATATTATATTTTATATGATAAATACTACTTATTCAACAAATTCGATTGATTGATACGGATTGATTTTCTGTTACGATAAATTGAGCAAACGATAGCCGATCCAATAGCTGCTTCAGCGGCTGCGATAGATATAACAAAAATTGAGAAAATACTTCCTTTTAGTTGGCGACTATCAAAAAAATCAGAAAATGTTACGAAATTTATATTAACGGCATTCAGTATAAGTTCAAGACACATAAGGGCTCTAACCATATTTCTACTCGTGATCAATCCATAGATACCGATGGAAAATAAATAGGCACTCAAAACAAGTACATGCTCGAGCATCATCGACCAACTCCTTATTGATTTCGATTTATTTCAATATGAACAAAAATTCAACCTCAACAGATTGGATTGATTAGAATAAGAATATCACAAGTACCGACAAAGAAATATATTAGTAATAGATCGAATAAAAGAATTTATATTTATACATGAATAATCTTCAAACATAATTGAAGTAAACCGGATGTGATAACATAGAACAAAGTTTAATTTGGATTGCGGTTGCTAATTCTAAAGATTTTTTACTGACGAGCCACAGCAATCGCACCTATCAAAGCAACTAAAAGAATTATTGAAATGAATTCAAATGGAAGAAAAAAGTCTGTTGATAAATGAATTCCAATTTGTTGACTATTACTTATCAAATCTTGCTCTATAATCTGGTTTTCTCTTGTAGTCCAAATAATCCCGTACCATGACGTATCTGGAATAATAGTAATTAGTAAAACAAAAATACTTGTACAAACTAGGGAAGTAACCCCATTCCCAACAGTCCAAAGATTAAAATCTTTGTAATAGTCTGAACCATTCATAAACATCACAGCAAATAGAATTAAAACATTTATAGCTCCCACATAAATAAGGAGCTGTGCAGCAGCTACAAAATGAGAGTTTGATAACATATAGAATAAGGATATACAAGCAAGAACCAATCCCAATGAAAAGGCAGAATAAATTGGGTTGGTAAGTAATACCACCCCCAGACCTCCTAATATAAGACCTAATCCCAGAAAGACTAAAAGAAAATCATGTATTGGTCCAGGTAAATCCATTTTATGTAAAATAAAAGATAAAAAAATCGAATTTTTTTTTCATGACTTTATTGACCTGACCAGGAAAAACTTATTTACTTATTTATAAGGGATTCAAAAATTGAATTAAACCCTAAGCTAAGGGATGTAAATTACTGTAAGTACAACTATTGGACTAATCTAATTCTTTCTCGAAAAGAGTAATTCAACACTCTAATTTTTTTTTTTATTTATTTCAAAATAATTATGGATAGAATTATGGATAGAATTATGGATAGAATTGTGGCTATAGAATTATGGCTATACTAATAGATTTTCAATCCAAATTAAGCTGCGATACGATTCTTACTAACTAATCAAATCAATAGTTGGGATTTGTCATTTTTGTAGTTATTGACCAAACAAAATGAAAGAAACCCCATTCCATTCTTTTAGATCAAAACTCAATCTCAGTTTAGTAATTCTAAATGGCCCTTTAATCAATCTTTAATCAAAGGGGGTTTACCCATTTTTTTTTGAGGTGAATTCAAAATTGTTCGAATTGTATAATCGTCAATTACTGACATGGGCAAACGACCTAAAGCAATTTGATTATAATTCAATTCGTGACGATTATAAGTAGAAAGCTCATATTCTTCAGTCATTGATAAGCAATTTGTTGGACAATACTCAACGCAGTTGCCACAAAATATACAGATTCCGAAATCAATACTGTAATTAAACAACCGTTTCTTTCGAATGTCAGTTTCCAATTTCCAATCAACAACAGGTAGATCTATAGGACATACACGAACACATACTTCACAAGCAATGCATTTATCAAATTCAAAATAGATTCGACCGCGGAAACGCTCCGATGTGATTAATTTTTCATAAGGGTATTGAATAGTTACAGGTAAACGGTTTGTGTGGGATAAGGTAATCATGAAACTTTGACCAATGTATCTTGCAGCTCGTATGGTTTGTTGACCATAATTCATGAACCCAGTTACCATGGCGAACATATCGTGAATCTCTATGAATAATTTGATTTTTGTTTCTTTCTCTTATTTGAGACAAGTCGTGAATATAGAAAAGTATTACTTTATAGTAAAAAGAGTTGGGAAGAGGTTGTTAATAATAGATTACCGAGAGAAATAGGTAAAAGAAATTTCCATCCAAGATTTAATAGCTGGTCCATTCTTAGTCTAGGTAAAGTCCATCTTGTTGCGATAGGAATGAACAAGAACAAATAAGTTTTAACCAATGTAATAAAAATACCTATTGTTGGTCCAAAGACTCCGCCTACTTTATTTATTTCAAAAAACTCAGGAACGAATATGTACGGAATAGAGACATTCCAACCGCCCAAGTAAAGAACTGTTACAAATAATGAAGAAACTAATAAGTTTAGATAGGAAGCAACATAAAATAAACCAAATTTGATACCCGAATATTCGGTTTGATAACCTGCTACTAATTCTTCTTCTGCTTCTGGTAAATCAAAAGGTAATCTCTCACATTCGGCTAGGGAAGAAATTAAAAAAATGATAAACCCTATAGGTTGACGCCACAAATTCCACCCCCAAAAATCATATTTGGATTGTGCCTCAACTATATCAACTGTACTTGAACTGTTAGATAATCATAGTCGGTGATAACATCACTGTTCCCATCGCTATTCCAGAACCGTACATGAGATTTTCACCTCATACGGCTCCTCGAAAGCCATAAATAAATCTAAGGACCGGATCATATTATTTATCTTGATATATTTGTAGGATAGATAGTATCAAAATCCATCGGACGTTCCATTCCCCAATTTGACTAATGAAATTCTATCTGTTATAATACTAAAATAAAAAAAAGTACTTCTGAATTGATCTCATCCTTTAAGAATTTCAATTTTTCTTTCTTGAGCAATAACTTATTCAATAAAATATTCCTTGTAAAAAGGAAAAACGCTCCTTGTAGAAATGCCAATATTTCAACATATCGGTTCCGATTACGAAAAAGAATTAGACATTCCACTAGTTCATGAATTATGACACGAATTCGATTTCTATGAATATGGATATAGGAAAGAAAGAATAAAAAAGATCTTTCTTTTTTTTTTGTAATTATATTATATTCTCGTTCCTATTCTTCTTTCTGAAAAAAAAAGAAAAAGGGGACTTAAAATAAAAAAAGGAAAGGATTATTTCGTTCCTGATAGTCATTTCTTTAATCGGTGGATAGGAACATACTCTAGATCGGAATCATGGGGAGTACTGCCTGATCATTTCTACCAACTTAAAGCCCCAATTAATATTCTTTTTATGTTATGTAGAAATATCCTTTTGGATAATTTAAATAATCTCTATTACTAATCCTTTGTGTATCTTGGTCTTCCTAACCATTCACTCATTTTTACTCAATCGCCCGTTAGTATTATGGTAATACATACAAATGATAGTGAAAACTCAATAAGGTTGATTCTTTGAGCCCGCTTCAAGTCAGGATGACTAATCAACCAATCTTGGAGCAAATGATCTCGTCTTCTTATGTTTATTTCTGCTTTATTCTTGTACATAGGAAATGAGTCTCCATTTTTTTTTACTGCAAATTTAGAAGCAGTTTTTTTTTCACTCATATAACTATCCAATTCAATTTAGTTTTTCAATCCAAATGATGAATAAAAAAATGAAGATATCTATTCAATTAATTTCACCCTCCTCCGAAAATAAAAAGAAAGGAATAGGGAAAAATTTATGTTTCAACGAATCGCACATAGAGCTATGGATAATACACAGAGAGTTAATGGTATTTCATAACTAATCGATTGAGCGGCAGCTCGTAGACCGCCTAAAAAGGAATATTTATTATTTGATCCATATCCTGACATAAGAAGTGCAATGGGAGTAATACTTGAAATGGCAATCCATAAAAAAACACCGATATTTAGATCCACTAAAACAAGGTGATAGCCAAAAGGAATTACTGAATAGCTTAATAGAGTTGATATGACTGCCAGGGATGGTCCGATACTGAATAAAGGAGTATTTCCTCTAGATGGAAAAAGATTTTCTTTGAAAAGTAGTTTTGCCCCATCCGCTAGAGCTTGAAGAACTCCCAAAGGGCCGGCATATTCAGGTCCAATACGTTGTTGTATCCCTGCAGATATTTCTCTTTCTAACCACACAATTACTAGTATGCCTGTCGTGATTCCCAATACAAAAGTCAAAATAGGGACAAGCATCCACATAATTCCATAGACCTCGTTTAAGGATTCTAATCTGGAAAAGGAATTGATAGCTTGTACTGCCTTTGTATCAATTATCATTTCAACGATCAACTTCTCCCATAATTATATCTATGCTACCTAGTATTGTCATAATATCAGCCAATTTCATTCTTTTAACTAATTGAGGAAGAATTTGCAAATTGATAAAACCCGGCGGGCGAATTTTCCATCTCCAAGGAAAACCGCTCTGATCCCCTATCAAAAAAATTCCCAATTCTCCCTTTGGAGCTTCGACTCTCACATAAAGTTCTTGTTTCGGCAATTCAAAAGTCGGAGAAGTTTTTTTACTAATGAATCGATATTCAAAATCGTTCCATTTTGAATCCCTTTCTCTATTGAAACATCGGTTTTCTAAATTCTCATAGGGCCCTCCCGGAATTCCCTCTAAAGCCTGTTGAATAATTTTTATGGATTCCGTCATTTCACCAATTCGGACTAAATAACGAGCTAATGAATCCCCCTCTTTTTGCCACTGGACTTCCCAATCAAACTCATCATAACATTCATAATGATCAACTTTACGAAGATCCCATTGTATTCCGGAAGCTCGTAGCATTGGTCCTGATAAACCCCAATTTATTCCTTCCTCTGCGCCAACAATACCTACTCCTTCAACTCGTTCTAAAAAAATAGGATTTCGCGTAAGAAGTTTTTGATATTCAGCAACTCCTGTTAAAAAATAATCGCAGAAATCCAAACATTTATCTAGCCAGCCATGAGGTAGATCGGCCGCTACTCCTCCGATACGAAAATAATTATGCATCATTCTCATACCAGTGCCGGCTTCGAATAAATCATATATTAACTCTCTTTCTCTAAAAATATAGAAGAAAGGAGTCTGTGCACCAATATCTGCCATAAAGGGACCAAGCCATAACAGATGAGAAGCTATACGACTCAATTCCAACATAATTACTCTGATATAGCTGGCTCTTTTAGGTACTTGAATATTTCCCAATTGTTCTGGCCCATTTACTGTTATGGCTTCTGTGAACATAGTAGCTAAATAATCCCAACGTGTTACATAAGGCAAATATTGTAAAATTGTTCGGTTTTCCGCAATTTTTTCCATTCCTCTGTGTAAATAACCTAATATTGGTTCACAGTCAATAACATCTTCACCGTCGAGAGTAAGGATGAGTCGAAGAACACCATGCATTGATGGGTGGTGGGGACCCATATTGACTATCATAAAGTCTTTTCTTGTAGCTGGTACATTCATAGAGGTTTCCTCGATTCATTCTTCCATGAATTACTAAAAACGAAAAGAAGGTCATCAAAATTCAAGATCTAATAAATCAAATAATTAAAAAAAACTCTTCAAATTAGCGAGTTTTTGATTCCCGAATATCCAACTGGCTAATTAATTCTTTATAACGTACTCTATTTTTCTTTGCCAAATAAGATAGTAGTCGTTGGCGTTTTCCTAGAATTTTCCGTAAACCCCTTTGAGATAAATAGTCTTTTCTATGCAATTCCAAATGGGAAGTAAGTTTTCGTATCTTATTAGTGAAACTTTCTATTTGAAATTCAACAGATCCCCTGTTTTTTTCTTTGTCTTCTTGTGAAATAATTGAGATGAATGCATTTTTTACCATAAAATGAAATCCCCCCGCTTTTTTTTTTTTAATAGTTTTATTGATCAGTAATAATAAATACTGTAATAATAAATAATAATGTCAGTTCATTTTTATTTTGTATACACAATAATCTTCAATTCGTTAGAAATTCTAAATTTTGTTAAATATAAAATTTTTCATTAATCAATCCAATTTTTTTATTCAGTTAGAGATATAAAAAGATGATATATTTCTTCGCTTACAAAAGAGAAAAATCGATATCGAAAATGAAAAGTAAAGAATTCCATTGATTCATTTCTAGATCTAATTGATACGTGATTGAATTCCATGTATCAGAATGGAATATGGAATGTAAAACAATGCATGTGTCCATTTATATACTAGATCAGACCCGCTGTGGGATATATATGACAAATATACCTTTACAGAATTTTCAATCGTGGATATATATGTATCCTTACCATATTGAACCGACTGGCATTATTGGTATTAAACCAATAGCGATTCATACAAGCTAAATCTTCTAAGCGATAATTGGGCCAAAGAAAAAGTTTTAATTTAATTAGTTTACTTTTAGTTCTATCAAAATCAAAATGTTTGCTTTTTGTTATAATGTGACTATAGTTTTTTATGTTATTACCATTGAAAATTCCTGGATTTATATGAATATCATTTCTATTTTTTGAATTGAAAGAAATTAGAATTCTCAATTCTATACGACGTTTAGAGGATAAAAGATTTTCGAGAAGAATTAAATCATAATTATTTTTGTCTCTATTTCCAGTTATATTTTGATATTTTTCAACAGATTCGGTAAATTTATCAACATAGCTTTTTTCTCTGTATCTTTGATTAATTTGGTATTGGTTCTTATGAACCAATAAAATACCTAAGGTTTGATACATAATAAATTTTCCATCATTTTTTACTGACAGACGGACTGGTTCGATAATCAATATTCCCTTTTTCAAAAATTTTGTAAGAGTTAAATCTTTCTTAGTTATCATAATATCCAGACTTAATTCTTCTCTTTGAATAGAGGATATAAAAATTTCTCGTGGATTTGTTAGTCTAAGCAGGAAACCATATAGTTTGATATTATTGATTATTTTTTGAGTTAAATTTGAAGAACCACTCCATCTGAATTGAAAGCATAAATACCTTTTTAGGAAGGAATCAAGTTCTACTTCCGTATTACTTTTTGGTTGCTTTTTCTTTCTACGTTTTTTCATGTCTGATTCTGCATAATCTTCTTCAACACCTTTTTCTTGATTTACGAGAACTGATCCAAGATCCACTTGTTCCTCGGCTGCTTTTTCTTCGTGGTTTCGATTTTCTAATTCAATATAGTTTTTTTCATTTGATGATATAGATAGCAAAAGATCGTTATTTTTCTTGCCGTTGACTTTTTGATTTTCACTAACATTTTCATTTCCATTAAAATTTAAAAGAAGAAATTTGATTGGTATCACCCATGGTTTTATTTTATATGTGTTGTAAAGTATTACAAATTTTGGAAAGAACCACAATTCTAAATTTGATATGGGACGATTGAGTATTTTTTCATTTATTCCCATCCAATCAAAAAGGTTTTTTTTTTTATTGGATGAGTTTACTTCTTGATCTTGGTGAATCGTAAGAAAAAAAAGATCTTTCTTATCAACTTTTTCAATTATTTGATATTTACTATTCCGAGTCTTAGTATTATTTTTTTGTTTGGTTCCGGTATCAAGCCAAGATTCAATATCGACTTTCTTTTTAGGACAAAAATTGAGAATTCTCCAATCAAAATATTTTCTATCCGGCTTTTTCTCCCTATCGATAATGTAATCTTCTGCTAGATAATTATTGATAGAGATACCCCCCAGCATATCAAATGATTTGCTTTTTCTTTTATCTGTTTTGTAATTATAAGAAATCTCTTGCTTATTATTTACTTGTAATGGTGATCCATAAATAGATGAGTCTTTCTTATCTTCATAATTAATAGATTTATATGATAAAAGATTATATCTATAGTATTTTTTAAAATTATCTTTTTGGTTCGGTAATGAATCTACTTCAAAATCATTTTGTTTTTCGTAATGAATTAATTGGTCTTTTTCATATAAATTCCGTTTGTTTAAATATTTATTTTGAATCCTAGATCGTTGATTGATTCTATTTCGCCATTTTTGTGGTATTAGTTTAGACCATCTAATCTGGGATAAATCGTATTTATAGTGATAATGACTCCTTAACCAGTTTTTCCATTGATTCATTACAGAATTTCTAAAGTTCGTATCTTTTAATTCGGACTGAAATAGTCCTTGGGCTCCAAAATAATCTTTTCTGTCATTCTTAAGAAAAAGAGATGTTCCATGATATTGAAGGACAGATCTTAACTTATATAAGTTAATAACTTGGATTTGTGATAATTTGTAAAATATATATGCTTGTGACAAGGAGGCTACGTCATAAAAAGTCTGTGAATTTTTATTACTAAGGCTAATATTCCTATGATTAAGTGACTTTTTTATAATTGAAATAAAGTGAATTGTATTTTGATTTGTTTTATCAATTCTTTTGTGATTTTCTTTATTATTGTAAATGTCTTTATTAAAAATTTTTCTTGTTGATTTAAGAAAAAACTGTACATTGATCTTGGGAATATTAATGATAGCTAGAAGGATATCTATATATATCCTTTCAATCAAAATTTTTATAAAAAAATGTGATTTACGGACTAATCGAGCATTGCTTCTTTTTAATATCTGCAAAATCTTTTTTGGTAATTTTCTTTTATCATTATAACTTAGTTTGTTAGACCTAATATTTCTCTTTGAGGTTATAAATCTTTTTTTCTTTTCTTTTGTAATTTTTTGCATTTGATTTCTGATTGTGTTTGTTCTAACGTTCAGATCTTTCTGTTTTTTTTCTGTTAGTGAATAATTTATCCAATCCATAGATCGAATTTGGGTGGACAATTTATGAATCGTCCGATTATTTATTATCAACTCTTTTTCGTTTTTAGTTTCATTCAATTCATATACTTCTCTAAATCCAAATAATAGAATTAGAGTTCTTTTTAATTTTGAAAGTTTATTTATTAGTTCTTTTAGAAATAGAATGCTTTTGATGAACCAGTTTTTTGTTTCTTTTGGTAAATTTAGAAATACTTTTCTTCTTTCTTTTAAAATTGTTATAGCTAGAAAACAATTCTTTTTCAACTTTCTTATTTTTTTTTTGAGTTTTTTCAAGATGGGTTCAAAAAATGAAAGTTCTTTTCGGGGAGGACCAAAGGGAAATTCGGTTTCCATTCCCAAAAATGTTAAAAAACAAAAATCATTTTTTTGTCTTTTCTTTTTCATTGGATCTTTATGAGGGAATTTTCCCTTAGATCTGTACCAAGGTTTTAGACGAAAAGGAAATAGGATCTTTATTTGAATACCGTCTGTTAACCAATTTTTCGGAAATTCTGTTTCTGATAATGGAACTCCATTATAGGTGCATTTAACATGCATTTCTCTATTCCAATTCTTTAAATCCTCGGACCATTCAGGAATTTGAAATAATAGTATACGAATAATATTTTTAGCTGTTATTAATGAAGGTAATAAAATATATTTTCTAAAAATCGATTGGATTACTAAAACATAACTTCTTATCGTTT